GTAGACAGGCAAGTGAAATCCAATCCACGAAATAATTTGATCCATGGACGGCACCGTTGTGGTAAAGGTCGTAATTCCAGAGGAATCATTACCGCAAGGCATAGAGGGGGAGGTCATAAGCGCCTATACCGTAAAATCGATTTTCGACGGAATCAAAAAGACATATCTGGTAGAATCGTAACCATAGAATACGACCCTAATCGAAATGCATACATTTGTCTCATACACTATGGGGATGGTGAGAAGAGATATATTTTACATCCCAGAGGGGCTATAATTGGAGATACTATTGTTTCTGGTACAAAAGTTCCTATATCAATGGGAAATGCCCTACCTTTGAGTGCGGTTTGAACTATTGATTTACGTAATTGGAAGTAACCAATTAGGTTTACGACGAAACCTAGAAATCGATCACTGATCCAATTTGACTACCTCTACGGGATAGACCTCAACAGAAAACTGTTGAGTAACGGCAGCAAGTGATTGAGTTCAGTAGTTCCTCATAGAAAATTATTGACTCTAGAGATATGGTAATATGGAGAAGACTAAATTGTTTGAAGCACGCACAGAACCGGAAGCGCCCCTTGTTTCAAAGAGAGGAGGACGGGTTATTCACATTTAATTTGATGGTCAGAGGCGAATTGAAAGCTAAGCAGTGGTAATTAAGACCCCCGGGGGAAAATAGGGATGTCTCCTACGTTACCCATAATATGTGGAAGTATCGACGTAATTTCATAGAGTCATTCGATCTGAATGCTACATGAAGAACATAAGCCAGATGACGGAACGCGGAGACCTAGGATGTAGAAGATCATAACATGAGCGATTCGGCGGGTTTGGATTCCTTTCCTATATATCCACTCATGTGGTACTTCATCATATGATTCATATAAGATCCATCTGTCTAGAGATCGTCATATACATCTAGAAAGCCGTATGCTTTGGAAGAAGCTTGTACAGTTTGGGAAGGGGTTTTTTGAGAGAAAAGAAGAATCTACTTCAACCGATATGCCCTTAGGCACGGCCATGCATAACATAGAAATCACACGTGGAAGGGGTGGGCAATTAGCTAGAGCAGCAGGTGCTGTAGCGAAACTGATTGCAAAAGAGGGTAAATCGGCCACTTTAAGATTACCATCTGGGGAGGTCCGTTTAGTATCCCAAAACTGCTTAGCAACAGTCGGACAAGTGGGTAATGTTGGGGTGAACCAAAAAAGTTTGGGTAGAGCTGGATCTAAGTGTTGGCTAGGTAAACGCCCTGTAGTAAGAGGGGTAGTTATGAACCCTGTGGACCACCCCCATGGGGGCGGTGAAGGGAAAGCCCCCATTGGTAGAAAAAAACCCACAACCCCTTGGGGTTATCCTGCGCTTGGAAGAAGAACTAGGAAAAGGAAAAAATATAGCGATAGTTTTATTCTTCGTCGCCGTAAGTAAATACATAACTAGGAATATGGAAAATTGCATTTTTGGAATTTGCAATAATGCGATGGGCGAACGACGGGAATTGAACCCGCGCATGGTGGATTCACAATCCACTGCCTTGATCCACTTGGCTACATCCGCCCCTTATCCAGCTAAAGGATTTTTCTCTTTTTTCCATTGATCCTTATTCTATTTATTCTGACCTCCATACTTCGACCGAGATATTGGACATCGAATGCCACTCTTTAAAAAGGAAAAAAGGAGTAATCAGCTGTGACACGAAAAAAAACGAATCCTTTTGTAGCTCATCATTTATTGGCAAAAATAGAAAAGGTCAATATGAAGGAGGAGAAAGAAACAATAGTAACGTGGTCCCGGGCATCTAGCATTCTACCCACAATGGTTGGCCATACAATCGCGATTCATAATGGAAAGGAACATATACCTATTTACATAACAAATCCTATGGTAGGTCGCAAATTGGGGGAATTCGTGCCTACTCGGCATTTCACGAGTTATGAAAATGCAAGAAAGGATACTAAATCTCGTCGTTAACTGAATTCAGATTAGAAAGATTCATAAGAAAAAAAAAACAAAGAATTCAAAATAAAGTAAAGGTAGGCGGGGAATAACCTTATTTATGACAAGTTTCAAACTAGTAAAGTATATCCCTAGGATAAAGAAGAAGAAAAGTGGGCTAAGGAAACTCGCAAGGAAAGTTCCAACCGATCGTCTACTTAAGTTCGAGCGAGTTTTCAAAGCACAAAAACGCATCCATATGTCTGTTTTCAAAGCACAAAGAGTTCTTGATGAGATTCGCTGGCGTTACTACGAGGAAACTGTTATGATACTGAACCTCATGCCTTATCGAGCATCTTATCCCATCTTAAAGTTGGTTTATTCGGCAGCAGCAAATGCTACTCATTATAGGGATTTCGACAAAGCGAATTTATTCATCACTAAAGCCGAAGTCAGTAGGAGTACTATTATGAAAAAATTCAGACCTCGGGCTCGAGGACGTAGTTTTCCCATAAAAAAAACCATGTGTCATATAACAATTGTACTAAATATAGTAAAGAAATCTAAATAACCTTTAGATCTATCTAAGATTTCAATTCCCAGTAAAAAAAAAGAGAATAGAAAAATATGGGACAAAAAATAAATCCACTCGGTTTCAGACTTGGTACAACCCAAAAACACCATTCCTTTTGGTTCGCGCAACCAAAAAATTATTCTGAAGGTCTACAGGAAGATAAAAAAATAAGGAATTGTATCAAGAACTATATACAAAAGAATAGGAAAAAAGGCTCGAATAGAAAAGTAGAATCAGACTCAAGTTCCGAAGTAATTACACAAAATAGAAAAATGGACTCAGGCTCAAGTTCCGAAGTAATTACACATATAGAAATTCAAAAAGAAATCGATACGATCCACGTCATAATCCATATAGGATTCCCTAATTTATTAAAGAAAAAAGGAGCAATCGAAGAATTAGAGAAAGATATACAAAAGGAAATTCACTCTGTAAACCAGAGACTTAATATTGCTATCGAAAAGGTTAAAGAACCTTATAGACAGCCTAACATTCTTGCAGAATATATAGCTTTCCAATTAAAAAATAGAGTTTCATTCCGAAAGGCAATGAAAAAAGCCATTGAATTAACTAAAAAAGCAGATATAAAGGGAGTAAAAGTAAAAATCGCGGGTCGTCTCGGAGGAAAAGAAATTGCACGTGCCGAATGCATTAAAAAAGGTAGACTTCCCCTCCAAACAATTCGCGCTAAAATTGATTATTGCTGCTATCCAATTCGAACTATCTATGGAGTATTAGGTGTAAAAATTTGGATATTCGTAGACGAAGAATAACTAATCTTGTCTTCGCATTCTGTCCAGTGATACAATAAAAAATGACAAGAGCCTTTTTTCCCGAAATCCCTGAAAAAAGAAGAAATTATACCTCTTTCTATAAGATTTTATGAAAATTGATAAATCTTTTAATATAATTGCTATGCTTAGTGTGTGACTCGTTAGTTTTTTCTTTTTAAAAGAAAAAACTTAGTAATTATAGAAAATTAACTAATAACTAACCTATTGCTTCGTATTGTCGAGATCCTAACTAAGAAACAGTCACTATATGAATAAATACCTCTATCATAAATGAGTAGATCTATCATATAGTTGTAGCAACTGCAATTTTTTCTCTAAAAAATAAAAGGGATTCTAGGTTGTGAAGCAAAACTAAAGGGATGTGGATAAAGGGAGGGATGATAGAAAGAAGCAAGAGAAAAAGTAAAATAGATATAGAGTTCCTATATGTATGGTCTATGAATTGCATCATAAAAGGCAATGTGATAAAGCATCAATATAATAAAAATAAGAAGTACAAATTTAAAGCAATAATAAAGAGCCGCCGCGGTTAATAAAACTGAGAAAATTAACTCGGAAAAACATTTTTAGGAAGCTCCATTGCGGGATTCAGACCTAACCATTCAGGGAGAAGCAGTGGGAACGACAGAACCTATGACTCCATAGGATTTTATTGAAAAGAATCCTAATACTTCATTGGGTGGGATGGCGGAACAAACCAAAAAAATTGTCTTATTTGGTAAGATTATAAATTAACAAATAAGACAGGAAAGAGTAAATATTCGCCCGCGAAATACTTATTGAATTAGAATACTTTACCGCGATTCAATAAGAGTAAAAATAAAGAGATTTTTTTAAGAAGGATTACATTCTCTATAAATATAGAATATAGATAAATAGACATACACATCTGGATATATTCTAGATCTTCTTTTTCTTTCTTGACTATATTTTTTTATTTTAACAAATTCAATATTTAAAAAACCTAACTTTTTCTATTATCTATTAATCTGTATCTATCCCTAATATTTTTGAATATTATGAAATTAGAGAAATTTGCACGCTTTCTCATTTCATTCGCGAGGAGCTGGATGAGAAGAAACTCTCATGTCCAGTTTTGCAGTAGAGATGGGACTACGAAAGAACCATCGACTATAACCCCAAAAGAACCAGATTTCGCAAACAACATAGAGGAAGAATGAAGGGAAAATCCTGCCGAGGCAATCGTATTTGTTTTGGTAGATATGCTCTTCAAGCACTTGAACCCGCTTGGATCACGGCTAGACAGATAGAAGCGGGACGAAGAGCAATAACACGATATGCACGTCGTGGTGGAAAAATATGGGTACGTATTTTTCCCGATAAACCGGTTACACTAAGACCTACGGAAACACGTATGGGTTCGGGAAAGGGGTCCCCCGAATATTGGGTAGCCGTTGTTAAACCAGGTCGAATACTTTATGAAATGGGCGGAGTATCCGAAACTGTAGCTAGAGCAGCCATCTCCATAGCTGCCAGTAAAATGCCCATACGAAGTCAATTTATTCGATTAGAGATATAGAATCCCAAAAAAGGAGTATTGAAGATAAAAAAACGCCAGGTTTTTCGTTCTGGAAAGACAATATTTCTTTCATCCTTTTGCATTGAAATAACAAATTGAAACCAAAATAATATGATTCAACCTCAGACCCTTTTAAATGTAGCAGATAATAGTGGAGCTCGAAAATTGATGTGTATTCGAGTCATAGGAGCTGCTGGTAATCAGCGATATGCTCGTATTGGTGATGTTATTGTTGCTGTAATCAAAGACGCAGTGCCCCAAATGCCTCTAGAAAGATCCGAAGTAATTCGAGCTGTAATTGTACGTACATGTAAAGAATTCAAATGCGAAGACGGTATAATAATCCGCTATGATGACAACGCAGCGGTTATAATTGATCAAAAAGGAAATCCAAAAGGAACTCGAGTTTTTGGCGCGATCGCCGAGGAATTGAGAGAATTGAATTTTACTAAAATAGTTTCATTAGCTCCTGAAGTATTATAAATATTAATAGGCGAAATTTAGATCAAAGAATAAATTAAGTAGATTGTATTTCACGTATATGCTTTAAAATCCAAAATTAAAAGAAAAAAAAGAAAACATGTTGATTATAGAAAAATTAGGAGGAACCTAAAATTAGAGTCTTATGGGCAAAGACACTATTGCTGATTTACTAACCTCTATAAGAAACGCGGACATGAATAAAAAAGGAACAGTTCGAGTAATATCTACAAATATTACCGAAAACATTGTTAAAATACTTCTACGAGAGGGTTTTATTGAAAGTGTTCGGAAACATCAGGAAAGTAACAGATATTTCTTGGTTTCAACTTTGCGACATCAAAAGAGAAAGACTAGAAAAGGAATATATAGAACAAGAACCTTTTTAAAGCGTATCAGCCGACCCGGCTTACGAATTTATACTAACTATCAAGGAATTCCGAAAGTTTTGGGTGGAATGGGAATTGCTATTCTTTCTACTTCTCGAGGGATAATGACGGATCGAGAGGCTCGACTAAACAGAATTGGGGGAGAAGTCTTATGTTATATATGGTAACTGCTCCGCCTATAGTGCCCGAATTCTATCTCGAACTTCCTATTTTTCAAATAAAAAAAAAGTTGTATTTTTATTTGAAAATCAAAATCGAAAAATAGGAGAAAAAATATATGACAGAAAAAAAAAATAGGAGAGAAAAAAAAAACCCGGGAGAAGCAAAAGTAACTTTCGAAGGTTTAGTTACGGAAGCCCTACCCAACGGAATGTTCCGCGTTCGCCTAGAGAATGACAGCATCATCCTAGGTTATATTTCAGGAAAGATCCGGTCTAGTTCTATACGAATACTGATGGGGGATAGGGTCAAAATTGAAGTAAGCCGTTATGATTCAAGCAAGGGACGTATAATTTATAGACTTCCCCATAAGGATTCGAAGCGTACCGAAGACTCGAAGGATATCGAAGATTTGAAGGATATCGAAGATTTGAAGGATACCAAAGATTCAAAGGATTAGGTTTTTCTTTTTTCTAGGGTAATAAATTCAAAGTTCCAAAATTCAAGCGAAGAAACTTATTTTTTCCAAAAGATTAGATTCATAGTTTAAGAAAGGATACGGAAATATGAAAATAAGAGCTTCCGTTCGTAAAATTTGTACAAAATGTCGATTGATTCGTAGGCGCGGACGAATTAGAGTCATTTGTTCCAATCCGAAGCATAAACAAAGACAGGGGTAATCTTTCGAAAGAACCTTATTTTTAAAAAGTAAAAAAAGGTACCCGCGGAAATGTTCAAATTCCAAATAAAATAATGTTAAATAATTAAAGTAAAGGGTATATTTTACCCTCAAACGGATATCTTTGTATCTTTTTTTCTTTTTGTTATTTCTAACTCATATTTATGAGATAATAAAATATGGCAAAAGCTATACCAAAAATAGGTTCACGTAAGAGAGTGCGTTTTGGTTTACGTAGGAATGCACGTTTTAGTTTACGGAAGAGTGCACGTAGAATAACAAAAGGGGTTATTCATGTTCAAGCTAGTTTCAACAATACAATTATAACTGTTACAGACCCGCAAGGTCGGGTGGTTTTCTGGTCCTCTGCGGGTACTTGTGGATTCAAAAGCTCACGAAAAGCATCACCCTATGCTGGTCAAAGAACAGCAGTAGATGCTATTCGTACAGTAGGTTTACAACGAGCAGAAGTTATGGTAAAGGGCGCTGGTAGTGGAAGAGATGCCGCATTACGAGCCATTGCTAAAAGTGGTGTACGATTAAGTTGTATACGCGATGTAACACCTATGCCACATAATGGATGTCGACCACCTAAAAAAAGACGTCTGTAAAAGAATTAACCCGCTTTCAAGAGAAATAAACGATTCAATGATCAAATAATAATACTAGTCTATTATGGTTCGAGAGGAGGTAGCAGGGTCCACTCAAACACTACAGTGGAAATGTGTTGAATCAAGAGTAGATAGTAAGCGTCTTTATTATGGTCGTTTCATTTTGTCCCCGCTTAGAAAAGGTCAAGCGGACACCGTTGGTATTGCCTTGCGAAGAGCTTTACTTGGAGAAATAGAAGGAACGTGTATCACACGTGCAAAATTAGGGAGCGTGCCACACGAATATTCTACAATAGCAGGTATTGAAGAATCCGTACAAGAAATTTTACTAAATTTGAAAGAAATTGTATTGAGAAGTAATCTCTATGGAGTTAGAGACGCATCAATTTGCGTCAAAGGTCCTAGATACATAACTGCTCAAGATATTATCTTACCGCCTTCCGTAGAAATTGTTGATACGGCACAACCTATAGCTAACTTGATAGAGCCCATTGATTTCTGTATTGAGTTACAGATCAAGAGAGATCGTGGATATCAGACGGAACTTAGAAACAACTATCAAGATGGAAGTTATCCTATAGATGCTGTATCCATGCCTGTTCGAAATGTGAATTATAGTATTTTTTCTTGCGGGAATGGAAATGAAAAACACGAGATACTTTTTCTAGAAATATGGACTAATGGAAGTTTAACCCCTAAAGAAGCGCTTTATGAGGCTTCTCGTAATTTGATTGATTTATTTCTTCCTTTTCTACACGCGGAAGAAGAGGGTACTAGTTTCGAAGAAAATAAAAACAGGTTTACTCCACCCCTTTTTACTTTTCAAAAAAGATTAACTAATCTAAAGAAAAACAAAAAAGGAATTCCATTGAATTGTATTTTTATTGATCAATTAGAATTGCCTTCTAGAACGTATAATTGTCTCAAAAGGGCCAATATACATACACTATTGGACCTTTTGAGTAAGACTGAGGAAGATCTTATGAGAATTGAAAGTTTTCGTATGGAAGATAGAAAACAGATATGGGACACTCTAGAGAAGCATCTCCCAATTGATTTACTTAAGAATAAGCTCTCGTTTTAAATCCATTGCAATTTTTTGCTCTTCTTCTTTTTCGAGTTAGAATAAAAGAAAAAAAAAGAAAACAATTTTGCATCTTTGGCGCAATCTATATTTTCGCGAAATGGATCATAATAAAAAGGATTTTAGGTATCTAGGGAAGATTCACTATGGAAGTAACTATTTCCTAGATACCTATACACAGTACTTCACGGTTGAATAAATCAACTTGAAAATACCTAAAAAAGACCTAAAGTTAAGGATTTATCAATGGGTAATGTTGCTCCAATACCTAACCAAAGAGCTACTGCAGTACCGATTAAAAAAACGGTCGTAGCTACTGGGCGACGAAATGGATTTTGGAATTTATTGACATTCTCTAGAAAGGGTACTGTCAATAAGCCTGTTGGCACAGAAACCATTAAGAGAACACCCAATAACTTATTGGGTACCGTACGGAGTATTTGAAACACGGGGAAGAAGTACCACTCGGGCAATATTTCCAGAGGAGTTGCAAATGGATCCGCCGGTTCACCAATCATAGACGGCTCGAGAACCGCTAAACCTACATTACATGCAATAGTACCTAGAATTACTACTGGAAAAATATATAAAAGGTCGTTGGGCCACGCGGGTTCCCCATAATAATTATGTCCCATCCCTTTAGCTAATTTTGCTCTTAATACAGGATCATTTAAGTCAGGTTTCTTTGTTATTGGGATAGGTGAACTCTTTAGGATCCATCCCCCAAAGGAACCGGACATGAGAATTTATAATCATCCGGCTCGAGCAAGAATGAAAGAAAAAAGACTGCGGAAGATCCAAAATAGAATAAGGTATATAATGACTCAATGGACTCTAGGCAAGAAAAGCTTTATCAGATTCTCTTTTCCGAAATTGCACCTACAACTACTCATTGAAAAGAATCCTAATTCTTATGGGTAAATGCTCAATATCCAAGTGGGCTTACAAATTTGATCATGATCAATTGCTTTGTGGATTGTCTAATGTCTCTTGATTTGTTGGTGTTTATCTCCTCAATATTGCGAGTTTCTTACGTCCAAGCAAAGTATTTACTTGTTATTAATAAAAAAAGTTTAGCCTACGTTCTTCCTTAGATCCCTTCTTTTACTCCGATAGTATTGTGGATCACAATCGATGCAAAGAAAATGAATGCATTTCCATACTATAATAAAAAGTAAGTCTAAAAAATAGAGAATTGGATCATGTCACATGACTTATTTCATTTCTACTCTATGGGATCTTACGGAGCCTCTTCATGGATGACATGGTTGGGGTATTATCATAGAAAAAAATCTCCTCAAGTGAACCAGCCTATCCTTCCTAAGTAGGAGACTTACGTGTTGATTGGATGCGGAGACACCTTTGGTTGTGAATTCTAATGTGGCAGATCCAATTCTTTATCTGCATGGCTAAATCAATAATTCAAGTCACACACTCCCATAATCCGCCTTATTTTCTTTCGTAAAATTAACTTCAACTATTTGTATTGTATCAAAATACTTCGGAGTTGAAGAGAAGTATCCAAATGACATGTGTTATTTTATAATAACCCATGTTTGTAGCAATGAAATACCACAACCTACCCGATATGATATTATGAGAATTAGAATTCTCTATGATATGCCTTTCCTATAAAGGACCCGAAATACCTTGCTTACGTATCATTGGAAAGTGCATTAACATAAATACGGCAGTAAGCAGAGGCAGTACAAAGGTATGTAAACTATAAAAACGAGTCAAAGTAGATTGGCCCACACTAGCACTTCCGCGTAATAACTCCACTAAAGGCGATCCTATTACCGGAATCGCGTCAGGTACACCTGTCACAATTTTGACTGCCCAATAACCAATTTGGTCCCAAGGCAAAGAATAACCAGTTACACCAAATGATGCAGTCAATACAGCCAAAACCACACCTGTGACCCAAGTTAATTCGCGGGGTTTTTTAAATCCACCCGTGAGATACACACGAAATACATGCAGGATCATCATTAGAACCATCATACTTGCTGACCATCGATGAACTGATCGGATTAACCAACCAAAGTTGGCCTCGGTCATTATGTATTGAACCGAGGAAAAAGCCTCTGTAACGGTCGGTCGGTAGTAAAAAGTCATAGCAAAACCGGTAGCGACTTGTACTAGAAAACAAGTAAGTGTAATTCCCCCTAAACAATAAAATATGTTGACATGAGGAGGAACATATTTACTAGTTATATCATCTGCAATTGCCTGAATCTCAAGACGTTCCTCAAACCAATCATATACTTTATTGAGATAGGTAACTAACCCAAGCCCCCCTCTAAGAACCGTATATGAAAATTTCATCTCGTACGGCTCAAGCAGAAACACACAAATTTTCAACGAATATTAGAAAAAGGTTCAAAACTTCATCAGCCACTGGATTGGGCCAATTTGCCTTGAAGATATGAAATGAAATAAGAAAAATCCGAAATATCTTCTTTGTGATAATAATGCCAAAAAATCTCAAGTTGGCTCATCTGTCTTTCTTCCTTTCCCTTATGTTGGTCATTAGAGGCCTCTTGACTTTTCTCTTCCCTATTTTTGATTTATTTTTGCGGATTTACTCTTGTTTTACTAGTAAATAAATAAAACAAAAATTCTAGTAGTTTTCTGATAGAAATTATCTTGTTGCGATCCTTTGAATCAGTTCAATTAAAACCTTAGATTCATACTAGAGCCACGATGATTGAGTCTCAAGCTAAACAAAAGGCAAGGGTTCTTTCGAATAAAAACCGCTTGATGATCATTTATGGAATCAGTGTAATGACTCGACAAAATTGAGAGAAAAAAAGTTGTCTTTTGGGCAAACAAAATTCGAAGGAAGAAAATTTCTTTTTTTTATTTAAAAACTACTTGAATTTTTTTCATTCTGGTTGCGAGGTCTGAATAGTGAATATGAATCATAGTTCCATTTTTTTTTTGATTTACTCTATCTATTTCGTGTTCCAGATACTAGAATAAATAATATCTGACGAATTAGAATATCTTGATAGAGATAACAGGCCCTTTCTATGTATTATCAATAGGATCAATTCTAACAAGTCACACACTCATATTCCAGAGATACCGAAACAAAAAAATTCCGCGGTCGAACTACCAGAATGTCTAGAAATGTAGAGCTTAAAGTAGAAAGGCTTTTTTTGGAAGGAAAAACTATGACTTCGTAGTTTTAGTTAGTAGAAACCTAATTCGTTAAAATTCCGTCCAGTAAAACAGAAGAATTATAAATTTCTAAAATGATAGATAGGAATATTGCGAATAAAGCCATTGCAACCCCCATAAAAGGAGTAGTTCCCCAACCCGGAGCTACTTTCCCATATTCCGAATTCAAGGGTTTCAATAAACTACCTGCACCTGTTCGTTTTGGCCTAGGTTTAGAACTATCTTCAACGGTTTGTGTAGCCATAAATTCTATTTAATCATTGGTGTTGACTTTGTATACTATTCCGTTGTAGTTGTAAATACACGATCTTCTCTTAGATCCATTGTAATCTTGAAATTCTATAAAAATGGAAACAGCAACTTTAGTCGCCATCTCCATATCTGGTTTACTTGTAAGCTTTACTGGGTATGCCTTATATACCGCGTTTGGGCTACCCTCTCAACAATTAAGAGATCCATTCGAAGAACACGGAGACTAATTGAAGTAAGAAGTCTCCCAGATGGGGAGACTTCTTACTTCAATGAAATTATTTTATTCTTTTAGTCGGAACCTTAGGTGGTTCTCGGAAGAAAATAGCGAAAAAAATTATCCCTAAAGTCGAAACTAAAAGGAACGTATAAACCAATGCTTCCATAGATTCGATCGTGGTTTATTTACAATTATAACTTCCACACCTATTCATTTGTCATTTTGGATTATTTCCCATATAAAGAAAGAAAAAGAGTCAAAGAAAGGTAGGGAGATGTTTCCCATGTTAAATCAAAAAAGATAGATGAAAGATACCATAGCAATGTGTATCAGACTACCTGTCTCCTTGTAGTAGGATCTCCAACTTTTTGGAATGTTCCAAATTCCACTTGAGCATCCAAATCTGGATCAATACCAGCAAAAACATCTCGGAACAAGGTTCTAGCGCCATGCCAAATGTGTCCGAAAAAGAAGAGCAAAGCAAAGGTAGCATGACCAAAAGTGAACCAACCCCTTGGACTGCTGCGAAAAACACCATCTGATTTCAAAGTAGCCCGATCTAATTCAAAAATTTCCCCTAATTGAGAACGCCTCGCATATTTTTTTACAGTAGCAGGATCAGAATAACTTACTCCATTAAGTTCGCCACCATAGAACTCCACCGTTACGCCTACTTGTTCAACACTATATTTTGATTCTGCTCTTCTAAAAGGAACGTCCGCTCTCACAATTCCCTCTTCATCTACCAAAACAACCGGAAATGTTTCAAAAAAAGTAGGCATACGGCGTACAAAAAGCTCGCGTCCTTCTTTATCTCTAAAGACGGGATGCCCTAACCATCCAACAGCTATTCCATCCCCATTGTCCATTGAACCTGCTCTGAATAATCCCCCTTTTGCCGGATTATTACCAATATAATCATAAAAGGCTAATTTTTCGGGAATTTTAGACCAAGCTTCTGATAAACTAAGATTTTCGGCTAACCCATTGCTAACTCTTCGATAGATTTCTTGCTGAAAGTATCCCTGATCCCACTGATAACGAGTAGGTCCAAATAATTCGATTGGGGTCGTTGCTGACCCATACCACATAGTTCCAGCAACTACGAAAGCTGCAAAAAAAACAGCAGCGATACTACTGGAAAGTACAGTTTCAATATTGCCCATACGTAATCCTTTGTATAGACGTTGAGGCGGACGGACACTAAGATGGAATAGGCCCGCTAATATGCCCAATGTACCCGCAGCAATATGATGAGAAGCTATCCCCCCCGGAACAAAAGGATCAAAACCTTCTGCACCCCACGCTGGATTTACAGCTTGTACTTTTCCTGTTAGTCCATAAGGATCGGACACCCATATCCCAGGACCATACAAACCCGTTACATGAAATGCACCAAAGCCAAAGCAAGCCACCCCTGCAAGAAATAAATGAATTCCAAAGATCTTGGGCAAATCCAAAGAGGGTTTTCCCGTCCGCTCATCAGAGAATATTTCTAGGTCCCAATATACCCAATGCCAGATAGCTGCCAAGAAACACAAGCCAGAAAACACAATATGCGCACCTGCCACACCTTCATAACTCCAAATACCTGGATTCGTTACAGTTCCTCCTGAAATACTCCAACCACCCCACGAATCGGTTATTCCTAAACGAGTCATGAAGGGAATGACGAACATACCTTGTCTCCACATTGGATCCAGAACAGGATCAGAGGGATCAAAAACCGCTAATTCGTATAAAGCCATCGAGCCAGCCCAACCAGAAACTAGAGCTGTGTGCATTATATGCACCGCAAGTAATCGACCCGGATCATTCAATACGACAGTATGAACACGATACCAAGGCAAACCCATGGAAATACCTCTTTAGCAAAGAAAAATAGACACGATGTCGCTTTATTTTATCGCATTGGAAAAGACTATCCATATCCTATGTACCTAACCCTTCTAGGGGATTCTGTGTCAGAAAGCGTGAATATTTATTTCATTACATTAAAAATAAGAAGCCAATTCTGTTCATAAGAAGAAAGAGAAGCAGATCTATTCTATACTCGATAAGTGCCAATATGCAATGGGTAACTTGGCCAATTTGGAAAAAACGAAGAATAGATCCCTACCCTTCTTTGTTTATCATTCAAATCTCCGATCCCTTTTTATTTATTTATTCAATATGTATAACCTTTCAATCTATGTATTATTTCAATCTACATATTAATAGAATCTATAGTATTCATATAGAATAAGAATAAAAAAGAAGACAATAAACTACAGATTTTTTCTTTGTCTTCCATTCTTACGTTTCCATATTAAAGTGTAGTTTTCTTACTTAAATTTAATAATATTAATCTAATATGCCCATTGGTGTTCCAAAAGTACCTTACCGGATTCCCGGAGATGAAGAAGCGACTTGGGTTGACTTATACAATGTTATGTATCGAGAAAGGACACTTTTTTTAGGTCAAGAGATTCGTTGCGAGATCACGAATCATATTACAGGTCTCATGGTATATCTCAGTATAGAAGATGGAATTAGTGATATTTTTTTGTTTATAAACTCCCCCGGCGGGTGGCTAATCTCAGGAATGGCTATTTTTGATACGATGCAAACAGTGACACCAGATATATATACAATATGCCTCGGAATAGCCGCGTCCATGGCGTCCTTCATTCTACTTGGAGGAGAACCCACCAAGCGTATAGCATTCCCTCACGCGAGGATTATGCTTCACCAACCCGCTAGTGCTTATTATCGGGCAAGGACACCTGAATTTTTACTAGAAGTAGAAGAGTTACACAAAGTTCGCGAAATGATCACAAGGGTTTATGCACTAAGAACAGGCAAACCCTTTTGGGTTGTATCCGAAGACATGGAAAGGGATGTTTTTATGTCAGCAGACGAAGCCAAAGCTTATGGACTTGTCGATATTGTAGGGGATGAAATGATTGACGAGCACTGCGATACTGATCCAGTGTGGTTTCCTGAAATGTTTAAGGATTGGTAGTGGCCCGATTTCTTGTAAAATTATTTCAAACCTAAATTTGGGTTTTTCGATTTAATAGAAAATAGAAAGACTTCATGATGATCAATCATCAGGTTAAGATGGATCTAAACCAATCCATTTTTTTCTATATACATACAATATGCCTACGATTAAACAACTTATTAGAAACGCAAGACAGCCAATACGAAATGCTAGAAAAACGGCCGCGCTTAAGGGATGTCCTCAGCGTCGAGGAACATGTGCTAGGGTGTATGTGCGACTCGTTCAGATCATGACTTCAAACAAATACAAATAAATAAAATTTTGAAGTATTAATGATTGGTACCAATGAATAGGATAGAGCTTCTCTATCCTAGATTTATATGGTATATGGAATTTCTGGTTTCCTTTGGTGCAAATCCAATTATCTAAATTGGAAATAAGAAGCAATTCCCCCATTGGTAGCAAATAGTTATCCATTAAGCGGAGGAAATAGTAATAAAAAGAAAAAGGCTTATGCTCCTTTATCTTAAAAGAACGGACTAACAAGGTCAGCTACTTAGCCAACTTTCAGAATTAAATACCGTCACTGTATGGATAACTCTTATTGTGAAAAGAGCTATTTACTCTATAATGGATAGGTAGAGCCAAAGAATGTGAACTATACAAGTTCACAATACCTTTTGATGAAAGAAAGGGCTCCGGTGTATAGAGAGGGCCTCACCGTTTAAAAGGGAACCATAGAAACGATGGAACCCACGATTTTTGTTAGTATCGTTAGAATTAATTTGTTATTTCTATGCGAAATAACTGAAGGGAGTAGAATAAAAAATCGTGGTTGGGAAGGTTACTATAGCAAAAGCCATTGGAATTAATATTTTATATATCGGAATAATTAGTTTTGTTATTAATGGGAAAAAGGATGGCTAAAAGAAGAAAAATCAATAGTTATTCATTAAGGTTAATTTGATTCAATGACCAGAGTTCCGCGAGGATATATAGCCCGGAGACGGCGAACAAAAATGCGTTCATTTGCCTCAAACTTTAGAGGGGCTCATTTAAGACTTAATCGACTGATTACTCAACAGGTAAAAAGAGCTTTTGTTTCCTCTCATCGAGATAGAGGTAGGCAAAAGAGGGATTTTCGTCGTTTGTGGATCACTCGGATAAACGCAGCAACGCGGATATATAAAGTATTCAATAGTTATAGTAAATTAATACACAACCTGTACAAAAATAAATTGATTCTTAATCGTAAAATGCTTGCACAAGTAGCTGTATCAAATCCTAATAATCTTTACACGATTTCCAATAAAATAAAGATCATCAATTAAAGGGATAAAAAAAGTAATATACTGGAATAATAAAAACCGAATTCCCGGAGTTACCTCTCCGGGAATATACAATAAATTAAGATTAAGTGGTAGGAATCAACGAGCTGGATTACTTTCTTTATAATATATATAGGTCTGGCCCTTTCAAATAAAACATCAACAATCGGAACTTAAGTTCCGATTGTTGTTTCTTAAATTCTGGTTGTAGTTTCTTAAGTTTGGATTGGAATTGTACTTTTGCGTTAATTGAGGAATATGTCTATTTTTTCTGGGTCTAGAACCAGTAATTATTGAAATTGACTGGGCTTGAAATTGCTTTTCGTTCTCATAGTTACGAAACGGTAAGAAAGATAAAATACGAGCCTGTTTTATAGCAAGAGTAATTAATCGTTGTTGTTTCAAGGTTAATCTATTTATTCGTCTCGATAATATTTTTCCTTGTTCACTAATAAATCGATTAATTAAACTCATGTTTCTATAATCAATTCGATCTCCCGGGCCAATCCGAGGACGCCTACGAAAAGGTTGTTTGGATTTACGAAAAGGTTGTTTGGATTTACGAAAAGTTTGCTTGGATTTACGAAAGGTTTGCTTGGATTTTTGAAAAGTTTGCTTGGATTTACGAAAGGGTTCCTTAGATTTATGAAAAGGTTGTTTAGATGTATACATGATTTATTCCTTATTTAAAAATTTGAAAAAAAAAATCCATTTCTTTATTTTATTAATTTAGGATGCAGAAGAAGTAGTCTTTCTTTGATCCATATCTTATTTGATTCATATTATAGTATACGAATACCCTCTATACATATGAAATAATATCTACCTTAAGTCAGCTGAGTTTATTTGTATTTTGTATTCTATCTATGTTTTATTTATATATTAAATATGAAGTTCTTACTCTTTATGTTCTTTGGAAAGATCGAACACACGATGCTCCTATTTCTTTATTTCGTGATGAGTCGTATGCTTGCGACAATAACGACAAAATTTTTTGAATTCTAATTGTCCGGGTGTATTGTGGCGATTCTTTTGAGTAGAATATCTAGAAACTCCCGTCGATTCCTCATTGGCACCTTTTCGAACACAATTGATACATTCCAAAATAACTCTGATTCTAACATCTTTCCCCTTGGCCATGAAAACCTCCTTTCCTTTTTGGATTGACTTAACTTAATTCTTCTACTTAAATTCTTTTATTCTTCTATTTTGAATCCGAAGAAGAAGAATAAAATTCATTAGAATAAAAAATTTTTGAAATTCTTAAATTAAGTAATAAAAAATAGAGAAATAATTAAAGAATACAATCCTTGTCGAATTAGCAAAGATTTTGCTTCGAAATCTTTTCATTTTAAGTAGCCAGCCCAGCCTTTTTCTCTGCTCTAATTTCTGAGGTCTGATTTAGCTTGGATACCTCTTTTAATTGAATTTATGTTTTCCAAAATGGGATTTACCTCATTTTTCATGACTCTGAGGTTCAACCCAATCCACCTTTTCTTTCTTTTTCCATCCACTAAAGGATTGGATTGAACTAAAGGATTGGATTGAAAAGGGGAAAATTTTCGTCATGTCACGAAGAATTCTATTCCGCGCATAGCAATAACTAGAATTAAAAAAAAGGGAATGACAAAGCATCTGGGAATAAACGATTAATTTCTATCAATAAACCTGCTAAAGCACCAAACCATAGAGTACTTAGCACGGGTGCTACAGAGAGATATGTTTTTATATCCCGCATTGAAAATCCTCCTTCCTTATTGGAATACATATATGATCAGATACTCTTGCCCAAGATCGTTTGTATTTCTTTTGTTTAGGCGAAATTCCTAACTAAAAAACAAAAGAAATATGCAATAAAAAATTAATATGCTATATATATAAAACGAACCATACCAAGGAATAAAAATCTTTCGTTTATAGGCGATATTTGATTGGATTTTAGGGGTATACCATTCCTTGATTATATGAGACCAAAAAGACGAAATGACAGGAGGATTCTATATAGATAGAGAAAAAGAAGAAAATTACGATGTGGAAAAAAAGACAGGAATTGTGTACAATGACATTGTACAACAATTTGAAAAAGGGATGTAGCGCAGCTTGGTAGCGCGTTTGTTTTGGGTACAAAATGTCACAGGTTCAAATCCTGTCATCCCTACCTATAACTTCTTTCTTCTTTATGGGCAGTAGCGAAGAAATCGATTAAAGGAAAGTGGGTATAACTTGAATTTGTGGATACTATGACGTACATGAGACACGTTACGTGTAGAAAAGGGTTTTCTTTTTGAATGAATGAAAGCGCTCTTAGTTCAGTTTGGTAGAACGCGGGTCTCCAAAACCCGATGTCGTAGGTTCAAATCCTACAGAGCGTGATTCCATCTATCTTATGTCGAAGCAGAGTAAAATAACTTAACAAAACAAAGTTGAATTGCAACTCCAATTTGACCTCCTCCAGACCAAAGAGGAGGTCAATCAAAAAAGAAATATTACTCAATCAAAGATCCAATTGATCCCCCCGCCTGTATTGCAAATACGCAGTCACGAATAATCCCGCTAAAGTAATAGGAATTAGGCCTAAGACGATTCCAAATAGAAAAACTTCAATCATTTCGATTTGTTCGAGGGGTTAAAAAAAGAGGTACGATCTATCCCTAATATAGTAGTCTAAATTATCCACGAATCTCAATAACCAACAAAAGAATTCGTAATTAGTGTGGAAAAGAGTCATAGAATACCAGGAATCCAAAAGAAAGATTTTTCCTTTCTGACTTATTCAGTCAATTCAAATAAGGCGTATCTTGTTCAAGCCAATAAATAGAGCTGGGGTTATTGTTAAAGCAGCCAGTAGAAAACCGAAATAACTAGTTATAGTAAGCATGAAAGGCTTAAATTCCATTTATTTTTTTACTAAACTACATATGTTGGTAAAGCACTTACCTAAGTTATGGAAAATTCATAATTCATCAGTTATTTTAGATAATACTAAAAAACAAGATAGAGTGAGATACAGAAGTGTAAAAGAAAGTCGATTCATCAAATGGTACCTGTGAGTAAAGTAATAATATTAAGAACTAGATCATCTAACCGATTGAAAAAAAAATGAAATTGGATTTTCGGGGGTATTTTTGAATAACAGATAAATTTTGAAAACAGTTCTTTCTTTTTTGGATTATTTATTTTTCAATAGGATTTAACCCTCTTTTTGGAGTGAGCGGTCGAATATTCCCCTATTCGTTCTTATTTTAACTGATTGTATTCCATATGAAATAAGAGGAGAAGAAAAGCATTCCGCGACCCCCCGAGGGGCCCTTAAAAAAAAGGAAAGCTCTTCCTTGAATTTACTTTATTTTTATTCCTTTTTCGAACCCCAACCAAAGTAGATTCGAAGACAACTCACTTCAATTATCCTTTTAAGTTCTAGTTTCTGTCTTTCCCTATTTTATCTCGTAAAGTTCCACGCTTGTAGTTTGGCCAAGAAAATTAGACCTAATCCAACAAATAAGACAAGGATTGATTACGAATCTTGATTCTTGAAAGAAGATTTTCCTTCTTTCATAACAGATTATCTACTATAATTGATTTTCCATTTATTAGATATTATGCTAACCAATTAAATTGTTTAAAGGGAAAGATTGGATTCGAAGAAAACTTTTTTTTACTAAAAAAGGGTAGATTTCACATATACTTGTCCTTGTATTGTGTCAGTATGAGAATATCTTTCCTAAATTATTTATCCAAACCTATTGATCATTAACTTAGATTTTCCCAAGATCTTGGCCG